TTAATCAATCCGATGGATTGTTAGTGTGTTTCAATTCTTGAAAAGGAAAAAGAGTACCAAACATTTTTTTAAAGGTTTGGTACTCTTTTTATGTCTAAAAGTTATTGCAAGCAGAGCACAATAACTTTTTATCCTGCATCTAGCAGGAATTGAACCCGCGACTTCCCAATTATGAGTTGGGTGCTTTTACCCATTCAGCTATGGATGCTAAATAAAGCAAAAAAATAAGTCGATTCTATAATAATAAGTATTTCAACTTAGATCTGAAATTGGTATCCAATTTCATTCTCTCCTCTCATAGGCAATTCATACCTATTGCTAAATATTTAAATAGATAAATACGACTAAGTTGTTCGAGAGTTGCTTGAGTGTTATCGATCTCGCAACACTTTGATGTCCGGTCAGAAATAATTACTAACCGAACTGACGGACTAATATTTGATATTAGTCCATTTTGGGACTTAGAAACTTTTTTCTTTCTTGGAAGGAATGACCGTAGACAGAGACTTCTATTATTTGGGGCGGACGTAGCCAAGTGGTTCAAAGGCAGTGGATTGTGAATCCACCACGCGCGGGTTCAATCCCCGTCGTTCGCCCGGTAAAAAACAGACCGGATTCAATTCTTTGTCATTCATTTTGGGCTTATGAAATTTATTTTTATTTTGATGAAATCTTTTGATGAAATCAAATGATGAGTGGTTGACGATAAATTAGATAATATCTATATATATACCAGAATATAGGAAGAAAACAGAAAAATATTTATTAAAAAATGGAAAAGAATAAAGATCCCGATCGATTGAATAATCGGGATCTTTCCAAAACTATTTCCCTGGTGATTTCAATTTATTAACTGAGATGACCTCGACTTAATACATACAACCCATATATAACATATAAAAATAAAAACAAGCTGAAATGATGGAACATATTAGAAATCATATGAATAAATAAGGCAAAGTCAAACTGAAAATTAGATCGAACAAATAACGAAAAAGTTCGGAAGATCAAAAAGAAATAAAAAGGAGATCAAAAGATGAAAATAGCAGTTTATGGAAAAGGCGGAATTGGTAAATCAACGACTAGTTGTAATATTTCAATTGCCCTAGCCAGACGTGGTGAAAAAGTATTACAAATTGGATGTGATCCCAAACATGATAGTACTTTTACTCTGACAGGCTTTTTGATACCTACAATTATAGATACTTTGCAGTCCAAGGATTACCATTATGAGGATATTTGGTCCGAAGATGTAATCCATAAGGGTTATGGAGGGGTAGATTGTGTGGAAGCTGGGGGGCCACCCGCAGGAGCTGGATGCGGGGGATATGTAGTAGGGGAGACTGTGAAATTGTTAAAAGAATTAAATGCATTTTACGAATATGATATTATATTATTTGATGTATTAGGCGATGTGGTTTGTGGAGGTTTTGCTGCTCCGTTGAACTATGCAGACTACTGTATCATTATTACAGATAATGGATTTGACGCATTATTTGCAGCTAATCGTATTACTGCCTCTATCAGGGAAAAAGCTCGTACACATCCACTCCGATTAGCAGGCTTGGTTGGAAATCGTACATCTAAAAGAGATCTTATAAATAAATATGTAGAAGCCTGCCCAATGCCCGTAATAGAAGTGTTACCTCTTATTGAAGATATTCGAGTTTCGAGAGTCAAGGGGAAAACCTTATTTGAAATGGTTGGATCCGAACCATCTCTTAACTATGTGTGTGAATATTATTTAGATATAGCGGATCAAATATTGTCCCAACCAGAAGGTATTGTACCAAAGGATATTCCAGATCGGGAATTATTCAGTTTACTCTCTGACCTTTATCTGAATCCTATTAATGAGGGTAGACATAAAAATAATAAGGAAAATTTACTTGGATTTACGACGATTTAATCAACATAGTTAATAGTTATATTCATTTATGTCAGTGAAAATTTATGAAACTCTCACTGTCGAATGTGAGACAGGTAATTATCATACTTTTTGTCCAATTAGCTGTGTATCTTGGTTATATCAAAAGATTGAAGACAGTTTTTTTCTAGTTGTGGGCACAAAGACATGTGGTTATTTTCTGCAAAATGCACTCGGAGTTATGATTTTTGCAGAACCCCGATATGCAATGGCAGAATTGGAAGAAGGAGATATCTCGGCTCAATTGAATGATTATGAAGGATTAAAAAGACTTTGTCTTCGAATAAGAAAAGATAGAGATCCCAGCGTCATCATATGGATAGGCACTTGTACTACAGAAATAATCAAAATGGATTTGGAAGGTATGGCTCCCAAATTAGAATGGGAAATTGGAATCCCAATTTTAGTGGCAAGAGCGAATGGACTGGATTATGCTTTTACTCAAGGAGAAGATACTGTGTTAGCTGCGATGGCACATCGTTGTCCAGAACCGGAATTATCCGTTCGTGAACGAAAAGAAACTATACAAAATTTATTCTCTTTTCATTCTAGAAAAAAAGAAGAATTGGTCGAATATGCAAATCATCCTTCCTTAGTTCTTTTTGGATCTTTGCCATCCAATGTGGTTTCTCAACTCAATCTAGAATTAAAACGTCAATCCATTAAGGTATCAGGTTGGTTACCTGCTCAAAGATATACTGATCTTCCATCATTGGGTGATGGAGTTTATGTTTGTGGTGTTAACCCATTTTTGAGTCGGACAGCGACAACTTTGATAAGACGCGAAAAATGTGAATTAATTGGAGCTCCTTTTCCTATCGGTCCGGACGGAACGCGTGCTTGGATTGAAAAGATTTGTCCCGTATTTGGTGTTGAGACTCAAGGTCTGGAGGAAAGGGAAAAGCGGATATGGGAAAGTTTAAAGGATTATCTTGATTTGGTACGTGGGAAATCTGTCTTTTTCATGGGAGATAATCTGCTAGAAGTATCTCTAGCAAGATTCTTAATCAGATGTGGAATGATCGTTTATGAAATTGGTATTCCATATATGGATAAACGATATCAAGCTGCTGAATTATCACTTTTACAAGATACATGTATAAAAATGTGTGTACCAATACCACGAATTGTAGAGAAACCGGATAATTCGAATCAAATACGACGTATACGCGAATTACAACCCGACTTAGCTATCACTGGAATGGCGCATGCTAACCCGTTAGAGGCAAGAGGAATTAATACTAAATGGTCAGTTGAATTTACCTTTGCCCAGATTCATGGGTTTGCCAATGCAAGAGATGTACTTGAATTGGTTACCCGACCCCTACGACGTCAGAAAAATTTAGAAGACTTGGATCGGACCACCTTAGTGAGAAAAAACAACAAGTTTGAAATGTTCCAGTAATTCTCAATCAAATTATTCGAGATAATTTCATCTATCTAATTTTATTTAGATTCTCTAAACATATAGAATATCTATATGTATGAATAGATTTTGTTTGTGAGGTAAGGATCGAAATTGAGATAAATTGTGCTATTTTGAATGAGATTTGTGGATGTGAACGATACGATAAATCATTTCTTCTATCTCCCATACTTCTATGGGAGATAGAAGAATCATATCTATAATGATAATGTCCACCACAGATGGATGTATAAAAAATGTTATTATAATAACATATAGCGAGATATCATATTAGATATAGAGATCATAATAGAGATAAAAAAGTGTTCTCCTCAAATAGGATTTGAACCTACGACCAATCGGTTAACAGCCGACCGCTCTACCACTGAGCTACTGAGGAACAACGAAGGTTTATATCTCATATATGTTCAATACTCGGTTCTTTGAACCGCCTATAACAAGGAACGATTGGAAAACTAAATCAAAGATTTGTTCAAGACTCGTGGAACACCCCCGCCTTCCTATGTATATTATAAGCCTATAATATAGCTTCCTATGTATATTATAGGCTATATTACAGGTATAAAATGTCATGATAGCAATCCCCTTTCTTCCGGAAAGCTTCCGGGACAAGGGGTGGTGGCGGTCAACCACTACCAACGATATCATTCATCTTGACACAGAATGCAAAAGTGTTTATAATTATTATTGCAGATATAGATGGATAGAAATCATGTTGATAATTTAGAGTAATAGTATTACTCTACTTTTAATTCAAGTTATTTAGTTGGCACAGTATTGTACTCCTTTTTGTTATTTTTGTGTTAAAAACATACATATATGTATATATATCATGTTTTTTATATTAACATTTTACTTATGGTTCGGAAGGATTCGAACCTTCGCAAATTTCAATGTTTTAAATTGTTTCTAATATCTCCATAGATGGATGGAGATCATTGATCATTACATATCAAATATATAATTATATATCATTATAATCTATAATGATACGTTGGATAGAGGATAATTCTTCTTGATAGAAAATAAATATTATAAATAGACACTAATTCATCTAGGATAATTCCTCTTAAGAATAATAGAAAATATAATTTTATTTTATTCTATTATGTACATTAATTAGTAATCTATTTTTGTATTTAATAGAATAAAATAAATAAAAAAGAATAAAATAAATAAAAAAAAAAAACACAAATAACAAACAAGGAGAATAATAATATGACTATTTATAGTTATAACACTCTTTTAACCATGATATCATCATGGTTAAAAACGGTTAGTCCAATGGTAATATTTGGTTTTTATTATGGGTTCTTGACTACATTGCCAATGGGCCCTGGCCAAATATACTTCTTGAGGTCCTTACTTATGCAAGAAAATAATGTTTATATAAATAATAAAATAATTTCTACGGGAAAAATAATTATCAGCGGTTCTTTTGTAGGTCAAGTTCTAATCTTCTCATCCATTTACTTTTTTCCTATTTATGCAGCATTATGCAAACCTTATGCAATGACTCTAGTGTTTGTAATCTCAATGTTTCTTATTTTTATTAAAATACTGTTTTCCGATTTCTTCGTCCCTTCAATAAACGATTTGTTTCCTTGGATCAACAATCCAGGAATAGAATTTATTGTTGGGTTAATTCTCCAATTGCTAAATCCTGCCCTTTTCAGCCAATCTATTTATACCAGACTAGTAAACCTTATGGCATTCCGTTATAGTGGGAGCCTTTTGTTTATGCTAAGTACTGTCGCCGGATGGCTAAGCGGACAACTTCTATTCATCAAAGTGACAGAAGTCTTCTGTTCACGTGTAGAACGTGATTTACCGTTGAAATTGCTGCCAAGAAAACAGCATATTGCCGTAACTTTCCAAATTATTTTCTTTAGTTACTTTGTACTCATGTGTTATGGCAGAACCCCAGCCGTTTTAATTACTAAATGGGCTGACGAGAGAGCCTTGATTCGAGGTCCTCAAAAGGAGGAAGAAGACGAAAATACAAAGCAAGTGGATGTTAATAAAAAAATGGAAAATAAAGAAAGGCAGAAAAAAGAAAGGCAGAAAAAAGAAAGGCAGAAAAAAGAGAGAGAGAAAAAAGAAAGGCAGAAAAAAGAAAGGCAGAAAAAAGAAAGGCAGAAAAAAGAAAGGCAGAAAGAAGAGAAAGAGGAAAAAGAGAAAGAGGAAAAAGAAGCCACGTTGAATAAAACGAAGAAAGATTCAGATTCAGCGTTATCCAAAATATTGTGTAAACCGTGGCCCACAATATTTTTTGATTATCGCCGATTCAATCAGCCGTTACGGTATATCGGTGTCGGTGATTTAATTCTTCGCGGTCCTGTGAAGAGCGAAGTCGCTCAGTATTTTTTCGATATTTGTCTCAGTGAGGGACGCCAAAGAATGTCTTTCACAGCTCTGCCCAGTATGTCTTTCTTTGCGAAAATGGTCGACTTAGGAAGTCGAAGTTCTTTCACAAATCAGGATTCTCTTGATATTTTTGATAGATGGATAGTTACCAAAAAAGAAAGAAGGAATTACTTAGGCAAAGAGCTTGAAGACCGAGTTAAAGCTCTAAGCAATGGATTCCCTGTTGGAAATGTGATAGAAAAAAGAGTGAGATTTTCGAGAACCAAAAGTGGAGAGTGCCTTCCAGAAGTAAATGATCCTTTACTGAGCGGGCCATTCCGTGGGATCATGAATCAATTTAAATCACCATGGATGTTACCTCCAGAGGACGACGACTCTGGCTCTACCAAGGGATTTGAAAAAAATCAAAAATCGAAGAACGATCATTCTACCAAGGAATTTCGGCGTTGTTCGATCGTTCAACCGGAAAATAAGAATAAAGTCGTTCGAACGAAAAATAATAAATTGAAAATTATTATCAAATGGTGGCTCGATAAAATCCGTATATTCTTGTTAGAAGAACAAGAAACAAGAACATTTTTAGACGAGGTGACATTTAAAGAAATGTCAAAAATATTTGACAATATCTATCCGAAAGATTCGTTAGAATCTATATTTCAAATATTGGTCCCAGCGGATGTAGATATCGAAACGGAAATCGCTTCTTGTGATAAAAAAATATATACTAACTATTTGTTGAATATTTTCCTTCAAACCACGGGTACGAAATGGGAATTGCTTCTTAGTGTCCTTTCTACGAAACAGGCTTTGCTTTGTGAGCGATTTTTTTTAATGAAATCGACAGAACTCCCATCTTCTCTGATATCTATGGATGTCAAAGATATTCCTGAAGAGATTTCTAAGGAACATCTATTTTTTGAAGAGAAAAAAAGTCAGTATGAAGTCACTGAGAAAAATATTCCTGATGAAGATCGTTATTATCAAGATTTTTTTGTCCTTTATGAGAAATTCATGACATTCAGGGATAATTTCATTTTTAATGATCATGAACCTCGAATTCGAGATTTTAGTAAAATTATTGTGCCTACATGGCCTAGCATATTAATATCGGGCGTATACGAGAATATGGATATCAAAGATTCCCTCGAAACTCGTCCAAAAAAAGCTCGAAATCTGCTAACTATAAAACCCTTTGAAAAAATTGAAGAGGAACGACGACAAAGGGAAAGGGAAGAACAGAATAGAAAAGGAATTATAAACTTTGACTTCTTAAAACGGTTCAAAAAAGAAGCTGAAGAAGAAGCTAAAGAAGCTGAAGAAGCTAAATACGCTGAAGAAGAAGGAGCGAAAGAAGGAGATAAAGAAGATGATGAGAACCCGATTTCAAACGAAATACATGTGTTTAGTTATCCGCACGAGGGAGATTTTCGTCGGCTCCTAGTTAAAGGAGCCCTACGTTTTCAAAGACGTAAAGTTTCATTGTTGAACTGTTGGACAGCGAAACCACAGTCGAGTCTATTTGAGAGACTAAAGGAGATGACTAAAACAAGACGTCACAAACCCAAACTTAAAGAGCGGACAAAGATTTCTGCTTCAATTTCAAACATGGCAAAATCCTCCGAACAAAAACGAAGAATAAAAGAAAGAAATCGCCGTGATAAACAGCAGGGATTCGATTGGGAAATCCTTCACTATGTAAGAGCTATTATATTATTTACTCAATCATATCTTAGAAAACGATTATATTTACCTTCATTGATAATAGCCAAAAATATTGGTCGTGCTTTATTATTTCAGGTCCCCGAATGGGAGCAGGATTGGGAAAACTTGAGTAAAGAATTGCATATGAAATGCAATTATGATGGCTATGAATTGACAGACCCAGACATACCTAAAGACTGGTTGAAAGACTATGTGAAAGAAGGGGTTCAAATCAAGATTCTATATCCCTTTCGCTTGAGACCTTGGTATGAATCTAATCTCCAATCTTATGATAGTGAAGACAAAACTAGTTTCTTAACCATGTATGGAACAGAAACTGAATTACCTTTCGGTAATCCAACAAAAGTGCCTTCTTTTTGGAAACCTATTGTCCAATGGATTTGGAATTCCGTTATCCAACGAATAAATTCCGTTATCCAATGGATAAAACCCATTTTCCAATGGATGAAACCTATTATCCAATGGATGAAATCTATTGACCAATGGATGAAACCTATTATCCAATGGATGAAACCTATTGGCCAATGGATGAAACCTATTGGCCAATGGATGAAACCTATTGGCCAATGGATGAAACCTATTGACCAATGGATAGCATTGATTCGCTCCAGAATAACAAAAGTAGAGATGAACAAATCCGAACTTAGACCAGATACTGGAAGTACAGAAAATCTTCAAATGAATGACAGGATCCCTGTAGTGATTCGGACTAGTCGTACACCTAATGTTAAATTTTCTATAGAAGTAGTCCAAGATTCAATGGACCCATTTCTAACTGAGATCAAACCAGATGTTGATCTGGAAGATACATATTATTGGACAACCACGATGAATCATCGGATCAAACAGATGAATAAAGAATATTTGTTTAACTTAGAAATTTGCAACAATTTGCAAGCCGATTTAAAAAAGAAAATGGATCAACCTTCTTCTGACATAGGATTCAGATTGAAAAAGGAATTGGCTCGAATCAAAATTTGGCTTTTGATTTTCCGAAAGAAAAGCGTTCGATTAATTAGGAAATTGCCATATTTTATGAAGGTTTTTTTTGTAAGAATGAAACTACATGTTATTGATCTGAAACTAGGTGTTCTTCATCTCATCGAGTCAAATTTACAATTTTTATTTAAATTAAGGAGGAATATTGCAGCAATTAGAAGAATATTCATTACGAAGAAAAATAGAATTATCAACCCAATTACCAAAGAAAACCAAAAATTAAAAAAAATTTCCCAAGCATATGTATTTCACAAGATATGGCAACAAATAAGGGCCATGAAGGGGTCTTATGCGAAGGATTTACTACAATCCAGAACCTCATCTCCTTTAATCAAAAAGGATATCAAAGAATTCTTAGACATACAAGGAATATTGGATTCTAAAGAGCCTCAAGATTTGAGGGTAAAAGATTGGAAACAATGGTTAAAATGGTGCGCTGGGTACAGAATAGCACCACAGAAAAGGAAAAAAGCACCACAAAAAAGGAAAAATGTAATCAGTAACCGACTGGGATGGAGTCAATTTGCATCTTTTTTGGGAGACAATCAATTTGCGTCTTTTCTGGGACGACTCCAGAAAAGGATCAAACGTCACAGATATGATCTTTTAGCATATAGTTATCTGAATTATATGAAAGAGGATACTCATGGACCCGCCGTTCAATATATACCAGAACCAGATCATCAAGTTATTACCAATTTTCAAAGAACCGGAAAGGAATCCGATTACTCGGATTCAGATTACATCGATTTCGATGACTCCAAAAATAGGAAGGATTCCGATGACTCCAAAAATAGGAAGGATTCCGATGACTCCAAAAATAGGAAGGATTCCGATTACTGGGTAACTAAGAAGAATTACTATTACAAATTCCAATTCTGGCTTTTCCCAGACATTAGAAAAAAAGTAAAAAATGTCGAAAGACTTGATGACCTGTTTCCTCCGGATACATTCATGAGATGTTTTAAAGAAATCTCTGATTTTAAAGAATTTAAAATACCAGAGGACTTTGATATTGATGCTTATATAATGGAAAGGATTAGAATAAGAGAAGAAGAAAAACAAAAAAAACTAGAAGAAGAACAAAGAATTAAGCAAGAAGAAGAAAAGAAAAAAAAAGAGAGAGAAGAGAAAAAAGAGGAAAGAATGCGAAAACTGGAAGCGGCAACTACTCCAGAAGAAGTGAAAAGAATTAAAAAGGCATTTAGGAAAGAAGATAAAGAAAATATAAAGAAAAAAAGAAAGGCTTTGAAGGACAAACAAATAAAAAGGGAAGAAAAAAGACGAACTGCCCGAATTAAAAAACGGGCAGCTCGACGAGCTGAACGAGCTCAAGAAGAAAAAGATCGACGAGCTCGAAAACTTAAAAATATAAAAAATAGAGACTTCCTAGTTCAAGACTTTAAGAATCTTTATAGCAAAAAAGTAAGCGATGAGGATGAAACATTCCGAATAGAGACAAAAAACAAAATTTTGAAACTAGATGCTGAAAAACAAGCAGAAGGTGACAAAAAGGGATGGGATGAAGTTAAATTTCGATTGGATTTGGGATCGGATAATGAAGAAGAACAAACCGAAGAAGAGAGAAAAACACAAAAAGAAGAAATCAAAGAAGAAATCAAAGAAGAAATCAAAGAAGAAATCAAAGTGAATAAATTAGCGCATCGAAAAATGTCAAAAAATAATTATAGACTGATATTGAGGAAAAAGCTGAAAGAGCTGGGATTTGCTCCTTGGTTTTCCAAGTGCAAAAATGCGGCTCGTTTCTTAGACGAGAAGAAATTAGGCAGCAAGTACTTTACATTAAAAGCCACTAGACCATATTTGGATAACGGAGAACTTGACGTGGAATTAGTGGAGACTATGTTGTATATGGGAAGTCGCTTCAAGGGAAACGCTGAAGCATTTATGGGAATTTTGGGAGATCTAACAAGACGGTCTACGCCACTTCTACCGGGGTACTTTAATGATCGGTTCCTGATATATAAAATTGCAAGTTTTTTATTGAAATTAAAAAGGAAAGGGATTGATGTAAATCTTTTTGATAGATCTGTGCAATGCGAAAAAATAAAAACTATGGAGGATGAAAATGAAAACATTTCAAGTTCCCTCATTTTCGAATATATTTTGATTCCAAGACGTCGTAGAGAATTTCGAATTTTGAATCGTTTGAATCTGGAAAATAATTTAGGTGAAAGTACAGGATTTGACAATAGTAAAGACATACAGAATGACGAAGGACTCATGGAAAAAGACGAACGTCTTATTGTAGATACAAGGCAAAAGATAAGACGTTTTCTTTGGCCTCGTTATCGATTAGAGGATCTTATTTGCATGAATAGATATTGGTGGAATACAAATGATGGGAGTCGATCTGTTATGTTGAGGGTACGTATGTATCCCAAAATAGAACATTGGGAACATGTTCAAAAGAGTTTTTATCAAATAAAACATAGTCTTGTATCAATACGAGAGATTCTTCAAAATCTTTTAAATAATACCAAAAGTTTCTTGGGTTTTACTCATACAAAAAGAAATGAGGTAAAGGATACAAAAATGAACTCTTTATGTACCATAACTTTAACTTCACCCCTTCCTTTTTGTTACATCAAAAACTTACCCCTTAAAAAATTTGATGAATTTATAAGGGGGTTTGCGTCTAATTTACGTAAACATTGGGGTCGTTGGAAAAACAAAATTAAGCTCTTTATTTATATTATAAATAAAAATACTATATTATCGATAATATCGTGGCTTCCGAAAGGACTAATAATGCAGCTTCCAAAAGGCCCGCGTGAAAAAATGTTGGAATATCAAGTTATAGCCAGATATATAAGAGCTCTCAAACCTGTTTTTCTCCAAAAGAGGTGGTGGTTGTATTGGTATGCGCCCCTGATTAATAAGCCCCTAACAAAAATTGTTATAATTAGAACAAATTATTCTGATAATCGGGGAGATCTTCCAAAGTGGGGAGACCCACCAAAATATTTTAAAATGTGGCCTTTAAATGATATAACAAAATATTTTTGGGCTAAAACTAAAGGAATCTGTCACTTTATCTGGGGTAAAGTGCTATGGGTAGAGGATAACGTTCTTATGAAACATTATCACGATATCTATATCAATTCTGATAATTTGGAATATTCTTGCGTGGATCGCTTTTTCCACTTATTAGATTATTATGGGATGAAAATAACTAATCTAGGTACAAAGGTAATCCTATTTTACTTCCTCCTCCGTAAATTATTCGGGTTCAGGTAACCCTGTTTCTATGGGAATAGAACAAAAAATCTATTTCCCGTAGAAACCTTCGGAATAAATCAGAATACATAGACCATGACCCAAAAATAAATGAAATAGGTCTCATTCTTTTTTCTTACTATAAATAAAATAAATCGCATTTGACTTCGGAAAATTTTATTTATGATCAATAATTTGTCCGTTCGTCCCTTTTTGGTTCCTAAAGAACAGAGAGGATCTGTTGAATCTCAAGTATGTTATTTAACCAGTCGAATTAAAAGACTTACTGAGCATTTGGACCTGCACAGAAGAGATTATTCGTCTCAAAGAGGTTTGTGGAAAATTGTGGGTAAACGGAAGCGACTTCTGATTTATCTGTTCAAGAAAGATAGACTTCGTTACGATAATTTAATTGGTCAATTAGATATTCGTGGGCTACGTTAACTTCGAACGAAGTTTTCAGATCCAATTATGGTTTATTAAATTCCGGATCCTAATGAGTCGTTCTTTTGTTCTCATTGATTTATAAAAAAACCGGAGAAGAGTTATGATTATGGTTGCTACGGAGAAAGGACCCATGATGGTAAGTATGGGTCCTCATCATCCATCAATGCATGGTGTTCTTCGACTTATTGTTACTCTAGATGGTGAAGATGTTATTGACTGTGAACCTATATTAGGTTATTTACATAGAGGGATGGAAAAAATTGCTGAGAACCGAACAATTGTACAATATCTACCCTATGTAACACGATGGGATTATTTAGCTACTATGTTCACAGAAGCAATAACGGTTAATGCACCAGAAAGATTGGAAAATATTCAAGTACCTAAAAGAGCTAGCTATATCAGAATGATTATGCTAGAGTTGAGTCGTATAGCTTCTCATTTGTTATGGCTTGGACCATTCATGGCTGATATTGGTGCGCAGACTCCTTTCTTTTATATTTTAAGAGAGAGGGAAATGATATATGATTTATTTGAAGCTGCCACGGGCATGCGAATGATGCATAATTATTTCCGTATTGGAGGAGTAGCTGTGGATTTACCTTACGGTTGGATAGACAAATGCTTAGATTTTTGCTATTACTTCTTCCCAAAAGTGACAGAATATGAAAGGCTTATTACACGCAATCCTATCTTTTTGAAACGAGTTGAGGGAGTAGGCATTATTGGTAGAGAAGAAGCAATAGATTGGAGTTTATCAGGACCTATGCTACGAGCTTCCGGAATCCAATGGGATCTTCGTAAAGTTGATCATTATGAATGTTACGATGAATTGGATTGGGAAATCCAATGGCAAAAAGAGGGAGATTCATTAGCTCGTTATTTGCTTCGAATCGGGGAAATGAAAGAATCTATAAAAATCATTAGACAGGCCCTAGAAGTAATTCCGGGAGGGCCCTATGAGAATTTAGAGGTCCGACGTCTCAATAAGGGAAAAGATTCGCAATGGAACGATTTTGAATCTCGATTTATTAGTAAAAAACCTTCTCCTACGTTTGAGTTATCAAAACAAGAACATTATGTGAGAGTAGAAGCTCCCAAAGGAGAATTAGGAATTTTTTTAATAGGAGATGATAATATTTTTCCCTGGAGATGGAAAATCCGACCACCTGGTCTTATTAATTTGCAGATTCTTCCTCAACTGGTTAAAAGAATGAAATTGGCCGATATCATGACGATTTTGGGTAGTATAGATATCATTATGGGAGAGGTTGATCGTTAAAATGGTGATTAATATGGCGGATCTCGAAGAACAAGCAATCAATTTATTTTCTAGATTGGGATTTCCAAAAGAGATCTCTAGTCTTATATGGATTCTAATTGACATAATTACTCTTCTATTGGGAATTACGACAGGATTATTAGTTATTGTATGGCTCGAAAGAAAAATATCTGCGGGAATACAACAACGTATTGGACCTGAATACGCTGGTCCTTTGGGAATTATTCAAGCTTTGACGGATGGGATAAAACTACTTCTGAAAGAGGATATTCTTCCATCTAGGGGGGATAGTTGGTTATTTAGTATTGGACCAGCGGTAGTGGTCATACCTATTTTTCTAGGTTATTTAGTAATTCCCTTTGGCCGCCACATTGTTCTACTTGATCTTAGTATAGGTGTTTTTTTTTGGATCGCCATTTCAAGTATTGCTCCCCTTGGACTGCTTATAGCAGGATATGGATCAAATAATAAATATTCTTTTTCAGGTGGTCTCCGAGCTGCTGCTCAATCTATTAGTTACGAAATTCCTTTAGCTTTATGTGTGTTATCTATATCTCTACGTGTGATCCGTTGGAATATGAGATTGATTTTCCCCTTTTTTTAGGATAAAACAGGAAAAAAAGTGAATGGGATGAATATTGACATCCCGATCGAAAAACTAGATAGTCATATGGGTGAGATCAAACAGTTTACAAATCTGCAGTAAGATGATTGAGTCCCATCCCCCATGTACAAGAGTGAAAGCATACACAATCAGTGAAAACTGTATACCCCAGTTCATATATTAGTCATTGGGGCCCAACAGCGGGGAGGCAAAGAAAAAAAGGTATGAAGTTATTATCATATATACCAAAATTAAGCAAAGGTAGGTGGTGAGAAACACCAAGATATAAAAAAGATTAGTGAAATAAAAAGATAAACCGATTTACAGACCAGAGATGTTTCCATAGAAATGGGATTACAATAAGGACTTGGCATTGGTAGGGATGATCAAGTAGTACTTCCCCAGAACAGAACCCCGATCTAGAATATGTTTCTATCTACTGGAAAAAGAATGGCTATCCAGAACGAAGTAATCCTTTACACAGTTTTCCTCTCTCCTACAAAAAAATAGTGAAGGTTGAGATAGGTTCAAAAGCTCCTATTATTGTAGCAGACAGAATCTCATTGGTCCAATTTATGAATATTCTATTCTGGTGCTTTTTTTTATTTTGGTATTGTGTTCTTATTCCTCAATGGCCATTGAGAAGCCGTATGAAACGAAAGTTTCACGTACGGTTTTGGAATAGAGATAAAAACAGTGATGTTTCTATCGACTATAATTATCCAACAGTTCAAGTACAATTGATATAGTTGAAGCACAGTGCAGATATGGTTTTTTAGGATGGAATTTGTGGCGTCAACCTATAGGGTTTCTAGCTTTTTTCATCTCGTCTCTAGCAGAATGTGAGAGATTGCCCTTTGATCTACCAGAAGCGGAAGAAGAATTGGTAGCGGGTTATCAAACTGAATATTCGGGTATCAAATTTGGTTTATTCTACGTCGCATCTTACCTAAATCTATTAGCTTCTTCATTCTTTGTAACAGTTCTTTACTTGGGCGGATGGAACTTGTCAATTCCATTCATACCCATTCTGGAACATTTTGAATGGGATTCTATTTCTGGAATTAGCGAGGTCTTTAATATAACGATAGGGATCCTAATTCTATTAGCTAAAGCTTTTCTTTTCTTATTTATTTCTATCACGGCAAGGTGGACCTTGCCTAGGATAAGAATGGACCAATTATTGGATCTTGGTTGGAAATTTCTTTTACCTATTGCTTTGGGTAATCTATTACTCACAGCTTCTTTTCAACTTATTCTATTGTAACCAACTTTCTCTTCTTCTTCGTGAAGAGGTTCTGCATTCTGCAAGACATAAAAATTTGATAGATCAAATCTATGAAGAGAAAGAATTATCTATGATAATGATTATTTAAGGAGATTTGCCACATGTTCTCCACGGTGACTGGATTGATGAATTATAGTGAACAAGCAATACAGGCTGCGAGATACATTGGTCAAGGTTTTATGGTTACCTTATATCACATGAATCGTTTACCTATTACTATTCAGTATCCCTATGAAAAATTGATCCCATCAGAACGATTTCGTGGACGGATACACTTTGAATTTGATAAATGTATTGCTTGTGAAGTATGCGTTCGTGTATGCCCGATCAATCTACCCGTTGTGGATTGGAAAGTCGGAATAGATATTGGGAAAAAACGATTGGAAAATTATAGTATTGATTTTGGAATTTGTATCTTTTGTGGGAATTGTGTCGAATATTGTCCCACAAATTGTTTGGCAATGACTGAAGAATATGAACTTTCGACCTATGATCGTCATGAATTAAATTATGATCATATTGCTTTAGGACGTTTACCAATATCAGTGACTGAAGATTTAACAATTTGCACAATTCCGAGTTCAACTTATTAATTCTAACTTATTGTGTCTAAAGAAACTATGATCAAATATTCTGATTCGATCACTTCTACCAATTAATTTAGATCGAGTTTGATCAAAAAGACTGAGAAATAAGATACTCTAGATCGAGTTTGATCAAAAAGACTGAGAAATAAGATACTCTTTTAATGAACCGGGAATGAATCATCTTAATTGACATTACATTAAGAATGTCACATGTATGATTGATCGGAAGCTATTATTGACCGATAGATTTATGAATAAGTGCTCATATTGAATGAAATATTCGAAGTACAAATATTATAATATCCAGTATAGCAAATAGAAAAATGAGATCACTTTTTTTTAGTGAATGGGATGGAATAATATTCGAACTTATCGTGCACATAATGAATCGACCTGAACAGATATATGATATTCTTTTGGCTCCTCTAACGCTAAGTCTCATATTAGGAGGTCTAGGAGTAGTATTACTTACTAATATAATTTATTCTGCCCTTTCATTGGGGCTAGTTCTTATTTGTATATCCCTATTCTATATTTTATTGAACGCGGATTTCGTAGCTGTTGCACAAATCCTGATCTACATAGGAGCTGTTAATATTTTAATAATATTCGCCGTGATGTTGATGAATAACCCGAAATATCCCAATTCGGCCCCCCCCTGGACCGTCGGAGATAGCATCACTTCAATCGTTTGTACGAGTCTTTTCTGTTCATTAATTACTATTATCCTGAACATATCATGGTTCGGAATATCTCTTACTCAAAAATCAGATCAAATTTTGGAACGAGATCTAACAAACAATATTCAACGTATTGGGGTTCATTTATCCACTGATTTTTTCCTTCCATTCGAACTTATTTCTATAATTCTTCTAGTTGCTCTAATAGGAGCTATTACTATAGCTCGTCGAGAAGAAACAGTTTGAAAAGTTGCAAATGAAAGCTCTCGTGTTTATTAGTATCATAAATATGATCTTTTAGATCGCAGAAGAATCATTTCATTCCTTATTATAATGGAAAATATTAAACTTAATAGAACTTTTGTTTGTATCTGAAGAAGTTGAGGTATGAGGAGTTCCTCTATTATGCTCGAACATGCACTTATTTTAGGTGCTTATTTATTATCTATCGGTATTTATGGACTATTAACAAGTCGGAACATGGTTAGAGCACTTATGTGTCTTGAGCTAATACTGAATGCGGTTAATTTAAATCTAGTAACATTCTCAGATTCTTTTGATAGTAGGCAAGTAAAGGGGGACATCTTCTCGATCTTTATTACAGCTATTGCAGCTGCTGAAGCAGCTATTGGATTAGCTATTGTTCTAGCAATATATCGTAACAGAAAATCAACTCGTATCGATCAATTTAATTTGTCAAAATGGTAATATCTATATATTCTAAATCTGTATATCTATTCCTATTCAAATAGATACTAGGTCTGTCTCTATAAAAATAGATCTATATCTCTCGCTCTTTCTTTATTTTATATATAGTATTACGATCAATCAATAACATTATTCATAATTTAAGTCATTATCCAAATCTAACATGATTAGACCAGATTTGGTGAAATCTGGAGAGATGAAAGTTATACAAATCTTATTATTCTGATAGAATCCAAATCTATCCATTATATCCCAGATAATACAATTATTGATTTGCTTGATAGTCATAATATATCGTTATTGGCCATATATTATTAAAATATTATCCAATTAAAAACTTTTAATTAACTAATGGAGTTCTTAGGTCCAATGGCACATTCAGTAAAAATTTATGATACATGTATTGGTTGTACTCAGTGTGTACGAGCGTGTCCCACAGATGTATTAGAAATGATACCTTGGGAAGGATGTAAAGCTAAGCAAATTGCTTCTGCTCCAAGAACAGAAGACTGCGTAGGTTGTAAGAGATGCGAATCCGCTTGTCCAACGGATTTCTTAAGTGTACGTGTTTATTTATGGCATGAAACAACTCGCAGTATGGGTCTAGCTTACTGACCTCTAAGTACAATAAAAAATAGTTAGATCCATCCCATACATATTTTTCATTCTCCTTTTTATCTTTCACTGATCAAAACCCATACTCAACCCAAGATCTCAAGCATGGGTTTTGATATCGAAAGTCTCTTTTCTTTTCATTATGAGCAATTTACCTTGGTTAACAATAATTGTTATTTTGCCCATATCTGCGGGGTTATTAATTCCATTATTTCCCCATAGAGGGAATAAGATGATACGATGGTATACTCTAGGTATTTGCTTATTAGATCTCCTTTTAATGACCTATACATTCCGTTATCATTATCATTTTGATAATTCATTAATTCAATTGGAAGAGGATTATAACTGGATAGATCTTATTCAGTTTCATTGGAAACTGGGAATTGACGGATTTTCTATTGGACTTATTTCGTTAACGGGATTTATAACTACTTTAGCTACTTTAGCTGCTTGGCCAGTTACTCGAAATCCGCGATTGTTGCATTTCTTGATGTTGGCAATGTACAGTGGCCAATTAGGATTATTTGCTTCTCGAGATATTCTACTTTTTTTTCTCATGTGGGAGTTGGAATTAATTCCCGTTTACCTACTTTTATCCATGTGGGGGGGGAAAAGACGTCTATATTCGGCCACAAAATTTCTTTTGTATACTGCGGGTGGTTCCATTTTTATCTTAATGGGAGCTTTAAGTATGGGTCTCTATGGATCTCATGGACTCACATTCGATTTCGAAATATTAGCTAATAAATCTTATCCCATAACATTAGAAATAGTATTCTATTTAGGGTTTTTGATTGCTTATGCCATAAAATTGCCAATCTTCCCTTTACATACCTGGTTACCAGATACTCATGGGGAAGCACATTATAGTACATGTATGCTTTTGGCCGGAGTTCTATTGAAAATGGGAGGATATGGGTTAATCCGAATCAATATGGAATTGCTGCCTCATGCTCATTCTCTGTTCTCACCATGGTTGATAATAATAGGAGCGGTGCAAATTATCTATGCAGCTCTAACTTCTATGGGTCACCGCAATTTGAAAAGGAGAATAGCCTATTCATCAATATCTCATATGGGTTTTGTAATTATAGGAATTGGTTCTATGACAGATAAAGGTCTCAGTGGATCCATTTTGCAAATGATTTCGCATGGATTAATTGGTGCTGCACTTTTTTTCTTAGCAGGAACAAGTTACGATAGGATACGTACTCTTTTCCTTGACGAAATGGGAGGAATCGCTATACCAATACCTAAATTTTTTACTATGTTCAGTAGCTTTTCAATGGCTTCTCTTGCATTGCCAGGAATGAGTGGTTTTGTAGCAGAATCTATTATATTTTTGGGAATAATTACTAGTAAATATTCTCCGACCTTTCGAATAATTATTACTATAATAGCGGCAGTTGGAATGATATTAACTCCTATCTATTTATTATCTATGTTACGTCGAATGTTCTATGGATATAAGTTTTTGAATGTCCCGAATCCTTATTTGAAGGATTCGGGACCGCGCGAAATTTTTATTTTGATCTGTCTCTTTCTACCAATCATAGGTATTGGTCTTTACCCCGATCTAGTTCTATTTCTATACAATGAAAAGGTTGAAGCTATTTTCTATCGATCTTTCTATGAATCGTAAATTTATTAACTTGCAGAGCTATCTAATAGACCTAATTACTTCTTATCTTTATGAGATATTAAAAGAATTAAAATAGAGAGAATTGCTCTCTAGTTCGAGTTATTTCAAGTAGTGATTTTCTACGATTCTATAATCACCCTCTGAAATAACTTGGACGAACTACCTATTGATCTCACTTCTCAATAACATAGAATGACTGTATTGAATCTATCCTACGTTAATTAATCTCATTTATTGTTCTATGCTAAATCAACCATCCATAGCTATGTAAACCTATTCCTAATAGATTAACCCCCAAATAGCAGATCCAAACTATAAAAAATCCTAGAGAAGCCACAATTGCCGGTTTCTCACCTTGCCAACCCCTGTTAATTCTAGTATGTAGATAAATTGCAAATATGGTCCAAGTAATTAATGCCCAAGTCTCTTTTGGATCCCAGCTCCAATAAGATCCCCAAGCCTCATTGGCCCATACTGCCCCAGAAAGAATACCTATAGTTAAAAGGGAAAATCCTAGACCAATAGCACGATAACTCCAATTATCTAATTGGATAATCAATTTCCATTTACGATAATTGCTAAATGGAAAGCAAAAAGGATCTTTCAAATCCTTTTTTTCTTGGTCGTATAAATACCAATTTTTATTAGGAAGGAAAGATCGTAAAAAGGAATTGTCCGCACTAAAAAGAATCTTTCGATTTATTCGGAACGTAATGATCAAAAAAGCTATTGATGATAGGCATCCACATAAAAGAGTTGCATAGCTGAGCAATATCATACTTACATGCATCATTAACCAATGAGATTGTAAAGCGGGTACTAGCATTGCAGACTGCTGCATTTTATCCGGAAGACCTAAAGTAGCAAAACCATGAGTTAACATAGCACTTGGCGCGGTGATTGCACCTAACCACCAAGCAGCCTGGCCCCGTACTTCTATAACTATATGAATCATGGAAGAAATCCATGAAAGTAACATGAATGACTCATACAAATTACTTAACGGTAAATGTCCCGAATAGAGCGAACGAGTAACTAATACTCCCGTTATACAAATAAACGTCACTATCATGCCCTTTCCTCCCGAACTACTTAGTTCTTCACTTTGATAAACTAAGGTTCCCCAATAAATGAGAGTGACAACAAAAGTCAGAGAAAAAGAAACATGAGCTGATATATGTTCTAGAGTGCTTAATATCATAATAAACCCATTTCTTAATTTGATTTTGAATAGAATCAATGATAAAAAATAAAATCGATTGATATGTCATTAATCATATCGACATAGATCGAACAGTGGTAGTCATTTACTCTATAGGTATTCTATAAGTAATCTATGGGGATTCTATAGGGAAGGGATTGAATCCATGGTATCTTATTACCAATAATGCCGCCACTCGGATTCGAACCGAGATGCTCTAGCACTGCTTCCTAAGAGCAGCGTGTCTACCAATTTCACCATGGCGGCTTGGTATTGTCTATTCAATATATTAGACTATTTTTCCGAGATTGTCAATGGGAATATGTATAAAAGAGTAATTGTTATCAGCAATGTCCGAATGTCAGTTCGGACATTGAATATTAAATGTTATGTTGGTTGTTTTAACGGAGCATGGCGCAGTTTGGTAGCGTGCCATCTTGGGGTGATGGAGGTCGCAGGTTCAAATCCTGTTGCTCCGAAACGAACGGTAAACAAAATTGTATTTATTTAATACGTTCTGCCATTGAACAAATATATAACTAAAAAACTAAAAATGATCGCAATGGAATAAGAACAACTAGATTTTGAACATGGAAGAACGAGAAAGGAGAAGGGTTTTATATTTAAAAATGACTTTGTCATCGTAATGATTCATTCGGTCGAAAAATAACAACAATATTGGATAAAAAGAAAAACTAGGATGAATTGAATTAAATATCTTTTCTATTCTTATTTGATCAATTGTCTGCACAATTGGACCTTAGAGATTGCGATGTGAATAGGGAGGTCGACATCCCATCCCCATATAAGATCGCAAGAATATAACAGGCTAGCTAATCCTTTTAGCTAAGCTAATGAAATGGGGTTGAATCATTTCATTTGATTACTAATATGTCCCTATGTCTGTCTAAAATGGTCTTGGCATTACATGATTATCACAGTAGAGATACAAAAAATATTAGCTGTGAGTCATCTTAAATAATTTAAGCACTCCTTCCTATCTGACTATAAAGGAAAGAATGAATGATTTCATACTTAATCACGAAGGATGAATCGGTTAATCTGGAACTAAAAACTACAAATGATTTATCATCATTAGAGCATCGCTCCGATGATACATCTAGCAGACCGAAATAAACAAGCGCTTCTATGATTAACCATAGGTTATGTGGTTACTACGTTTCAATCAAGTTTCTTTTCGGCATAGATAGAATGAAATTTTCATAGCTACCAGCTACATATAATGGCAGAGTTGATCCGGGATTATTAAAAAGAACACTGCACTTTTATCTTTTTCCAGTGGGAAAGGAAAAAAGGATGGAGGAATGGTTGATAAACCCCCTATCTTCAAAATTGGTCGAAGAGAACGGCTGTAGTAGAACTAATTTATGACCGTGTCCCTTTTGCCCGACCACCCTTCCAACCAAGTATCTCTACCTCGAGAGAGAAAAAAAGGTTCCCATCGCTGGTTTCCAGAGTCTTAGAGGGTGTAGTATATTTGCTGGTGTTACGCATCCACCAATTAATTGCTGGATCTATATTTTATTTGGATGATCCAGAGGATGAGTCCTCTGCTGTGAAAGAAAAACCCTTGGCTGATCTAGAAAACGAAAGCTCAGGAAAATGCTTTAAATCACCGTTAACTAAAGAAAAAGCTTTTGCTGCGGCCCGATATGCTTTTCCCTTCCAAATATTGTTACGGATTTTTTTTTTAGATTTAGAGGTACGCTTCTTTGGAACTGCCATAATGAATAATATAAACTAGTTTTAATTCATTTATCTAGTTCGATGTGAAGGACATGTATGTACTTAGTAATACGATATAGTTTTTTCTAAAGGAAAGAAACTTTAATAAAGATCTAACTCCCTCAATTATTTAAAATTGAAATAAGTAATGACTCACCTTCTTTTGGTTAATCCGTTCCCACCTCCCCATATTTTTACAAATGGGTGGAATCTATTACAAATCAAATCCAAATTGTATTTATTGTTCAATGTATTTGCGCCTTGTTGTTCTTCTAGAACACATCTTATAAAGGATCATTTAATCTTTTAAATAGTTCAAGTTAGATATAATATCTAACTAACTCCCGCATTTTTTAAGCGGAGATGTACCGGATTAGTAGTAGGAGATCCACGACAGCAATTAAGTAATACTTAATTGCTGAATACAATTTTATTCTTAATTATGGCCATATGACCCTAAGGAGTGACGGATATAAAAAAAATAAATCAAATTCTTGTTAAGCAAGCTCCATTATAAATTTCATCTGCAGTATAAGAAGTTTTGTAAATTGTATCTTTAGTTAACTAGATTATATGAAATCATTCAAATATAAATGTTGTGTGTACACAACTATCTTTATATATGAGTACCTAGACTGAAAAATAGGAACTAGAGTTCCTTCTTGCCCATCTGACAAATATTTGATTAGTATCAGTATTTGATCGGTTCAAATCTGGTATTTGCATAAAAAAGATGAAAAAAGATCAAAGGAATATGAAATCAATGGGATCCCATCTCATATTCTATCTTCTTCCTGGTTTGCGTGCAACCTCTTCTTTTTTTTTTATTCTTTTTAGGATCTAGTGGATTGGAAACCAAGAATGTGGAATATTAAAATATTTCGAATAATGATTTGATTTTCTTATGGAATTTCTATATAAATATGCTCGGATCGTGCCTTTTCTTCCGCTTTCAGCTTCTGTACCAATAGGATTAGGATCCTTATTTTTTCCGGGAACAACGAAGAGTCTTCGTCGTACATGGGCTCTTATTAGCATTTTTCTGCTAAGCATAGCTATGTTTCTTTCTTTCAATCTGTTCTTGCAACAAATTACCGGCGGTCCCATCCATCGATATTTCTGGTCCTGGATCATCAACAATAAGTTTTCGTTAGAGTTGGGTTACTTGGTTGATCCACTTACTTCTATTATGTTAGTTTTAGTTACAACAGTTGGAACCATGGTTATGATCTACAGTGATCATTATATGTCTCATGACAAAACGTATGTGAGGTTTTTTGCTTATCTTAATTTTTTCAATGCTTCTATGCTGGGACTAGTTATTAGTCCTAATTTAATACAAATATATATTTTTTGGGAATTAGTGGGAATGTGTTCCTATTTATTAATAGGTTTCTGGTTTACGCGACCCAGTGCGGCTAATGCTTGTCAAAAAGCATTTATAACTAACCGTACGGGGGATTTTGGACTCTTGTTAGGAATCTTAGGTTTTTATTGGGTCACGGGTAGTTTCGAATTTCAATATTTGTACGAAAAATTAAATGAATTGATTGCCGTTGATGGGGTTCGTTCATTCTTTGTTACTTCGTGTGCTTTTCTCTTATTTTTAGGTCCAGTAGCCAAATCTGCACAATTCCCACTTCATGTATGGTTACCTGATGCTATGGAAGGACCTACTCCTATTTCAGCTCTTATACATGCCGCTACTATGGTAGCAGCAGGAATTTTTCTTGTAGCTCGATTGTTTCCTCTTTTCAGAGCTCTACCTTTAATAATGAATCTTATCTCTTGGATAGGTGGAATAACAGCTCTATTGGGAGCTACTATGGCTCTCGCTCAAAAAGATCTTAAAAGAGGCTTGGCTTATTCCACTATGTCTCAATTAGGTTATATGATGTTAGCTCTAGGTATAGATTCCTATCAAATCGCTCTGTTCCATTTGATTACACATGCTTATTCTAAGGCATTATTGTTTCTAGGATCTGGATCAGTGATCCATTCCATGGAACCCATTGTTGGATATTGTCCCGATAAAAGTCAGAATATGGCTCTTATGGGTGGTTTGAGAAAATATATGCCAATTACAGGCATTACTTTTCTTTTAGGGACACTTTCTCTTTCTGGTATTCCACCTTTTGCTTGTTTTTGGTCCAAAGACCAAATTCTTAGTGATAGTAAGTTATATTCACCCATTTTCGGGGGGATAACTTGGTTCACAGCAGGGTTAACTGCCTTTTATATGTTTCGTATGTATTTACTTACTTTTGAAGGAGACTTCCGTATAAATTTAGTTAATTTATATAACAACCATATTATATTATATTCAACTTCTATGTGGGGAGAGGAGGAATCCAGGACATTCAGTAGAACGAGAGTGGATTCTATGTCTAATCAAATTACAGGAAAGAATAACTCCTTCGCCAAAGAAACATTTAAAATTTCGAATAAGATGGAAGCCAAAAAGAACAGGGGGTTAGTTGTCACTTATCCTTTCTTCCATAAAGGATATTTTGCATATCCGAAAGAATCGGGCAAGGCAATGCTATTACCTTTAGTTTTTTTAGGAATATTTACTCTGTTTGTTGGATTGATAGGGGTTCCTTTTTTCCGAGGCGGAATGAGTTATGATATATTATCTCAGTGGTTTACTTCATCGATGAACCATTTCGATGAGAACCATCCGGAGAATTGGTCCGAATCTTTCACAGATGCAATCCCCTCAGTTGTTATAGCATTCTCCGGTATATTCATGGCGTATATTCTATATAGACCTATTCACTTCTTATCACAGGATGTACATCCTATTCAGATGAGGAGTATCGCGGACCAATCTATTAAGATTATATATAATTGGTCATATTATCGAGCCTATATAGACCTATATTATGATATAATCTTTACTAGAGGTCTACGAAGATTAGCTGAAACAAGTCATTCATTTGATCAATGGGCAATTGATGGAATTCCAAATGGAGTAGGTATTTTAGGTCTTTTTGTAGGAGAGGGGATGAGATGTCTAGGAGGGGGACGTATATTTTCCTATATATTTGTGTCTTTATTCTGTATATTAATGTCTATATTAATATATTATTATTCATTTTAATATTCATTTTAATAATGAATAATTAACATTCCATCCATATAAGAAATAAATTGATCCATGTATCAATTTATCCTCTTGTGTCCATAAGACAATTCTATCTTTTTTATGTCGTTTAGTTCCCTGGACTCATCGATTCTTTAAGAGAATCAATATTGTGAATGAATATTGATTCATTGATTCATTCAATTCATTTACATAGAATTGATATAGAGATAAAAATAAAATTATAAATATTTATCTAAATGCTGAAAAAGGAAAGACAAATAGTGATTGATCTGGCGAAGGGAGCAATTATAAATTCTATTCACGAATTGCATTGCAGTTCTAAGCGCTACCATGTCTGTTCTATTTAACTTAATAAGAGGTTCGGAAAGATAGGTAAAGAGGGTTAGTTGATTACCTGCTAGCTTTAAGCATAAGAGAAAAGACCAGGGATAGAGAGGTCTTTGGTACCTTTTGGCAGAGTGAGCATACTCAGCTCACTGGCAGATCTGCAGCATCGTATCGATTTATCAATACGCATCTCGGGGGGGGGGGGAGGACAGTGAAGATGATTGTGTTGGTGGTGGTTGACCACCACCACCCCTTGTCCCGGAAGCTTTCCGGAAGAAAGGGGATTGCTATCATGACATTTTATACCTATAATATAGCCTATAATATACATAGGAAGCTATAATATAGGCTTATAATATACATAGGAAGGCGGGGGTGTTCCACGAGTCTTGAACAAATCTTTGATTTAGTTTTCCAATCGTTCCTTGTTATAGGCGGTTCAAAGAACCGAGTATTGAACATATATGAGATATAAACCTTCGTTGTTCCTCAGTAGCTCAGTGGTAGAGCGGTCGGCTGTTAACCGATTAGTCGTAGGTTCAAATCCTATTTGAGGAGAACCTCAAATATAAAAGCAAGCTACTCCCCTGTCTTTTGTCTGATTTAGACAGTTGATTTGGAATAAATCTCTATTCGCTCTGACACGTTATGTCAAAACAATTAACTATTGATTAATGATTAATTAAATTTAATAGTAATTCGAATCCCAGCAATACTGGGATTATCCCGCTGTATATTTGTAATAATCTACACCCAAGGGCTAGTTCCTTTCAACTAGCCCACATTTATGAGCTAAGGCTGGTTATTATACCAGTAGTTTTGTATAGATGCATTCATCCATTCTTTCGAATGATGAAAATTCGAACAAACAAACATCTTTACTAATACTCCGATGCAAGCCTGGCAACCACTAGGCGGAAGAGTTAAGTTATAGAAGGTCACGAACATTTAATTATGTTCGTGTTTAATCTTGTCTCGGACGTACACTATTAGAATAATAACGCCATGTACTAACACTTGTTAGTGATC